ACAGAAAAAATTGCATTTATCACAAATTCATACCAATCTAGAGAATTATGCAAATTTGCATGTAAAAGATTTATAGATGGAGTTAACCATTTAGTTAATATATCCAAATCCATTCCTTCTTGATTGACCGGAATTCCTATGAATCCAATGAAGAAAGTAAACAGAATTAATACAATCAGAGGAAATAACATAGTATTGTCCGATTCATGAGGATATGAAGAAATAGTCTTATTGTCAAAATCAGTAATAGTAATAAAAGATTGTATCATTTTTTTTAAATTTCCATCAATTTGATGTGGTTTTTTCATTTTTGAAAAAAAAGAAGCCCTTTCCTTATTATTATTATTCATTAGTAATAAGGTTAATAAACCAAAATTTTTATTAAGCGTTTGGAGTCCTTCTTTACCCCATAGAGATATTGAATAGAAGGAACTACTTTTTTTTCCACTGTAATTTTTACAATAAATGTTTAAATGACCCTCAAAAGTAAGTAAATAAATGCGAAACATATAAAATGCGGTTAATCCGGCTGTAAAATAAGCTATTATTGCGAAAATCGGCGAGTACGCCCAACTATCATTAAGAATTTCATCTTTGGACCAAAAACAAGCAAGAGGCGGAATACCACAAAGAGAAAGTGTACCAATTAAAAAAGAAGTTCTTGTAATTGGCACATGTCTTGTTAACCCTCCCATAAGAACCATATTCTGACTTTTATCTGGGGAATATCCAACAATAGCTTCCATTGAATGAATAATGGATCCGGATCCCAAAAACAATAATGCTTTTGAATAAGCATGAGTAATCAAATGAAATAAAGCAGCTCGGTAAGAACCCATACCTAGAGCTAACATCATATAGCCCAATTGAGACATTGTCGAATAAGCTAAACTTCTCTTAATATCTTTTTGAGCAAGAGCTAAAGTAGCTCCTAATAGTACTGTTATTATGCCTATAAACGATATTACATTCATTATATAAGGTATAACTATGAAAAGAGGAAGAAGTCGAGCAACTAGAAAAATCCCCGCAGCTACCATGGTAGCTGCATGTATGAGAGCTGAAATAGGAGTAGGCCCCTCCATCGCATCAGGTAACCATACATGAAGAGGAAATTGAGCGGATTTAGCAACTGGACCAGCAAATAAGAACAAAGTACATAAAATACAAAATAAAAAATGGATCTCATTCTTATTAATTAAGTTATTGAATATTTCAAACAAATCCCCAAACTCGAAACTGCCTGTTATCCAATAAAGACCTAAAATTCCTAATAATAACCCAAAATCCCCTACACGATTAGTCACAAACGCTTTTTGACACGCATTTGCAGCAATAGGTCGTGTGAACCAAAAACCTATTAATAGATACGAGCACATTCCAACTAATTCCCAAAAAATATAAATTTGTATCAAATTTGAACTAGTAACTAATCCCAACATGGAAGTATTGAAAAAACTCATATAAGCAAAAAATCTCAAATATCCCTGATCATGAGACATATAATTATCACTATAAATAAGAACCAGAATTGCAACAGTAGTGATTAACATTGACATAATAGAAGTAAGTGGATCAATCAAATAACCGAATTCTAAAGAAAAATCATTATTAATAGTCCAAGACCATACATATTGATAAATCAAATTGCTATTTATTTGTTGAATAGACAGCCTCATAGAAAAAAGAAGAACTATACTTAAGAGCGAAATACTAGAAAAAGCCCATATGCGTCGAAGATTTTTTGTTGCCGTCGGAAAAAAGAGAAGTCCCACTCCTATTAACAAAGGAACTGGAAGTGGAATAAAGGGTATGATCCATGCATATTGGTATATATGTTCCATAATAGAATAGAAAATTTTTAATTAATTTCATTTTTTGTTTTGGTTTACAATTCACCGGTTCTTGCCTCTTTTGAAAGAAGTCAATAAAAAAATCACGATATTTAAATAATAATAATAACTTAAATAGAATTTTTAAATTTCTTACTATTTAAACATATATTAAATTATTTAACATTTTTGATTTGAATATTCAAATCAAGAAGTTATAGAAGTTATAATTGGTCAAATAATCAATTTGTTAGTGAAAGTGAATACTTATTTAGGTAGTAACTAAATGTAAACTATTGAAGCCTATGAAGTAGGAAGAGAAAATAACTAAAAAGTCTACTTTCATTAAAAATTCTATTCATTAAAAATTCTACTTTCATTTAAGTTATTTATAATACATATATATAGAATAAAAGAGAAAAATTTAGACTCAAAAAATACTATGAATCATATAAAGATCTAATAAAATTCTAATAAAATTAAGAATGATACAAAAAAAGAGGAACTAGTTATTTTAATTAGTTTTTTTTTTTATTAGTTTATTCAGAATTATTAACTAGTTTTACGCAAAAATTTTTTATTTGATTGTCTTCTATTCCAAACAAAAACATATATATATATAAATATTCTATTTTGTATAGTTATAGATTTTTTATAGAAAAGGATATCTATTACTTTACTTTCTATTTTACATAACATAGAATGTTAAATAAAAAAAAATGACTAATAAGCAAATAGCAAATTAATTGAAAATTTATGGGTTTTTAGTGGAAAAAAAAAATTCAAGTTTTTCAATTAAGATTAACTAAGAGTTGAGTTTTTAAACTCTTCGATGTGATTTATTACGTACATATAAATTAAATGCAACACAGAAAAAATAGATAAAGATATAAGTATAAGTCGAAATTTTGATTCATTATGAAAATATTATTTTTATTAATATTAATCAATTTCGTACGAATTTTTTTTTTTTTATTATATTCCTATAGAATATAGAATATTTTGTTTCTCCTAATCTAATACGAGAAGTGACTTTAGTAGAAAAATATTTCATATATTTATAATTAGATTTTGTTTTTCTATTTTGTTAAAAGTTTAATGAAGAAGATATCGTGTGGAAACTAAATTCATAGATAATGAATAGGAAACAAAGATTCGTTTGACTAATAGATGTCTTTCACATCCAACTATAACAATGAGTAATCAATTCAATTTTATTTGAAATGGCAGTTCCAAAAAAACGTACCTCTTTTTCTAAAACGCGTATTCGTAAAAATAATTGGAAAAAAAAAGGATATTGGGCAGCGTTAAAAGCTCTTTCGTTAGGAAAATCTCTTTCTACCGGGAATTCGAAAAGTTTTTTTGTACGAAAAATAAGTAATTAAACCTTGGAATAATAGAAATCGGCCTAACTCACAAAAATGGTATAACAAATTAAAAATGAATTTATTTTGAATCTAAAATCTAGAAAAGAAAATATTGCAATTGAAATATGGAACTAATGCTTTGCATTCATTAAATTCATTTTGATTGGAACTTTATTTTTATTTTCTTATTATGTACAATAAGAACTATTCTGTTATGTTGACCATAAAAAAAGTGCTTTTTTGTTTGAATTTGAAAATATATAGATAGATATAGAGAGAGGATTTCATCCCCTTTCTTTTTTAGTATATTTTGTTTTGTCACAACAAAATATGCCAAAGTTTTAGTATCTATTTATAGATACTAAAACTTTGGCATATCTATAAATTTGATATCTGTAAAAAGGCAAATAGAAAATATTTAGTTTAAACCTTTAACTCTCGCAATCATTATTTCTCGGAATTGCTGTATATTCGCCCGTTTCAAATCCATGCAAAAGGCCCTTTCTTTATTCGATTTAGTATTCTATAATATTGAATTCAATATTATATGCGAAGAATTTTCTTTTTTGCTTTGGAAATACATTTCAATAGAGATCCCATTTTTTTTTTATTACATATGCGGTTCAATTATTAATGGTTTGTTGAAACTTAAGATAACTTATAGACACAATAAAAATCCTACCGATTGGATATAAAACTATGCATTTACATAAAAAAAGCCCTTCGATGCGGTGTTGAAATTGTGAGTCAAAAAATATTCTTTTTTTTTTTCTTTATTGACAACATCAATCTATTTTTTTGTTATTTTTGAAATAAGCTAAAAAATTTTCTTTTTTTAATACTAAAAATGAACTAAAAATGAGAAAGAACTTTATTGAGGTCTATCTCGAGATGAGATAGAGAATGTTCTAGTTACAAGCATTACATTTCAAGAAAACAAAAACTACACAAAAATCCATTGAAAAATGAAAGTGATACCATAAAATTAACTTGAAATAAGTAGTATATAATAATATTATTAGTATGAAAACAAAATGTTTCAATTTTGATTTGTGAATTCTTTTTTATTCATTAATTTGACTATTTTCTAATTACTAAAATTACTAAAATAAAAAATAAATATTAGATTGAATTAACCCCTTCAATCTCGACGATTAACTAAAAACAGGCTATTATTATTTTAAACAAGCCGCTATGGTGAAATTGGTAGACACGCTGCTCTTAGGAAGCAGTGCAAGAGCATCTCGGTTCGAGTCCGAGTGGCGGCACGGCATCTTACAAATTCTCAAAAGAATTCAATAGTCCTATAATGAAATTAAATTAATTTCTGATTTCCATTTCATAATTTGTAATTGAGGGATTTCTTTTTATATATATATTCATTTTTTATGATCTTTTCTACTTTAGAGCATATTTTAACTCATATTTCCTTTTCAACAGTTTCCGTTGTAATTACACTCCATTTGATAACTTTATTAGTCAATGAAATAGTAGGACTATATAATTCATTCGAAAAAGGAATGATAATTACTTTTTTCTGTATAACAGGATTATTAATTACTCGTTGGATTTATTGGAAGCATTTCCCATTAAGTGATCTATATGAATCATTAATCTTTCTCTCCTGGAGTTTCTACATTATTCATATGATTCCATATTTTAAAAAACAGAAAAATAATTTAAGTGCAATAACGGCGCCGAGTGCTATTTTTACCCAAGGATTTGTTACTTCAGGCCTTTTAACTGAAATGCATCAATCCACAATATTAGTACCTGCTCTCCAATCCCAGTGGTTAATGAT